TAATGTTTTTCGTAGGGAAATTACAATTTAATGAGATTCGGAAAGGGGGTTCATTTAAATAATTAAGAAATTCTATCTTTTGCTGGAGGAGTCTTGTCTTGATAGATACGGCTCGCCAAAACCACTGAAATCATAACATAAAAATACATTGTGTAAGAATTCATAGTTTCTTTTTTTTTTTTTCATTCCAGTGAAAGTAAGGTAAGGGAGTAAAAGGGAATAAGAATAAAGAACAAAGGAAGAAAAAATAATAAAAAATCTTTATTAATTTATTAAAATGAAATATAAATAAATAATAATAACAAGCAAGCATTTTTGTTTTCAAATCAGATAAAGCATTTTATCTATAATTTTTTGAAAAAAGAAAAGGGGGCCCGGCTAGGTACTGACTGACCAGGCCAGGCCATGGGAATAAAAGGGGCCTTTTCGAACAAAATCAAAGTAAAGAGGTCTTCTTTATTTTTTTTTTTTTCTTTATAGTGGATCTTTCGAGATCCTTTATCTAAATGGAATTGCTGATAAAAGTTGTACATAGCTATATAGAAGCTAAAGAAAGTAAGACCCCTTACATTATGTGTAATGTAACATAGTAATTCTATTTTTCAATTGGGAGAGATGGCTGAGTGGACTAAAGCGGCGGATTGCTAATCCGTTGTACGAGTTAATTCGTACCGAGGGTTCGAATCCCTCTCTTTCCGTTTCCGTTGATGCCCTGCTATTTAAGATATTTTTCAAATTTAGCAAACCCTTTTTATTTTTTCCTAATTAAACGTGTGGAATAGATAAAATCCTAAGAAAATTGAAAATAAAAATCAAGCAAGGAAAACGAAAAACCCCTTTTTATTCTTCACGTCCGGGATTACGTCCTGGATCATTAGATAAGAATCCAAAGATGAAGAGAGAAACAAAGAATATCACTACTGTGTAAACGAAGAGTTTAAGAGTAAGCATTACACAATCTCCAAGATGATTTTTTGGAAAAAAGAGAATAGATCCTCCGTTTTTCTACCACATATATTATTTTGACACCAAGAAATGAAGTTTTTTCTAGAAATCGAAAAGAATTTTCAGAAATGCAAATCAAATTCATTTGTAATAAGAGTCTTTCATTACCAAAAATTGCTTTCATACCCACAATTAGATATTGTGGGAACCCTGATAGGGTTAGGGTCTTTCACTGGAAAAAAGTAAAAATGAGGAAATGGGGTAAGCCGGATTTATCGCGACTATCCAAGAATTTCAATCTTTGAATCGAGGGTTAGTACTGTAAGACTTATCTGATCTTATTAATTGTTATAATTTTTCTCGAATAAATCATGAATTTCCTAGGATACTATTAAAGATCTCATCGAAAACTTACCGCAGCTTGCCAAACAAAGGCTAAGAGAAAAAAGAACAGAGGTATTACTGGCATAACATCTACGATTGGATTCAAAAAAGCATATGCCTCGGGCAATTTGGTGAAGAAAAAACTACTCGAATAAAGGGCAGAATTAAGACAGATACAGATCAAACTAAAGATATTAAGCATAACAGACATTTTGTTCTTGCAGATAATTGCATTTTGATTGAGTTATTGATATAAGGAAAAATGAAGAAAGTAAATAAGGTAGACAAAAAAATCCTTCTTTTTCTTTGAACCCACCCAATCAAAAATCCCCCAATTCTCAAAGGAGAATAGAAGAAATCATACTTTCATACAATATCTTAATTGAATTATATATAATGATCAATAAATTTAGTAGAATTCTATATCTACATGTGTCAAAATCCTAGAACAATCTAATAAATTCTCTCGATATTTGGTTTGGAATTGACAAACAATCAATACCAATATTATTCTTTATTAGTGTCAAATAGAACTATAAATGGGGCGTAGCCAAGTGGTAAGGCAACGGGTTTTGGTCCCGCTATTCGGAGGTTCGAATCCTTCCGTCCCAGAGCATATCCATTCGATTAGAATAAAGAGAATAAAGATTTTTATTTTCTTTGAACAACGTTCTGTTCTGTTTAAAGGTCTAATATTAGATAGAATGTTATTCTTGTTTCTTTTCTGATTTTTCATGATTCTTTTCTATGAATTCTATCCTTTTTTCCAAAATTGAATTGAATCACGTTCAAATGACACGCAAATGTAACTGAATCCATTTGTTATCCAAGTAAGATGGGAGTATAGATCACAAAAGTTTGAATTCAAAAAAGTCGGACGGGTTTTTCATCATATGTTCATTAACTTTATATTGAGGGAAGTTAGTTACTTAGAAAAATCTTCCGTTCTATATTTATTTGAATTTTCAACGATGAATGCATTTTGAATGGAGATGCGAAAGAACCCATATTCCTTATCTCTTATTCCCTATCCCTTACATGAGGTAGCTCAATTATTAATTCTCTGTAGATCTCTGAATTCATAGATCTATGAATTCGAAACAAGAGGAACTAATTAAATCCAGTCAATAGGGTTAAGTCTCTTAATGGGTTAGGGTAAAATATAACAACTTAATCTGGACTTGTTTGACTTTGTACCTAAACAAGATAGTCCGCACCCCCGTAAAAGGGGATCTCCTTTTTATTTATGCCTCATCATCCCCCTAAAATTGGGGGAGTAGATAGGAGTTAATCAGCAAAGGACGGTATTCATTTAAATATCTGTGTCTGTTCGCATCTCATTAACAAACAATCAAGTTACATATGTAACCGATGTATTTTCTTTGAATCTCATTGATTTTATGTGTATTTGATATTTGATTCTAATGAATAATTGTAAATTTATGTAACGATTGAGACAGGGGTGATTCATACATCTTATTCATTTACTTTATGGCAAAATTACAGAAATAGTACTGAACTCCAGGTTAAACAAAATACATATAAAATTAGGAAATGTTTAGCCTATATATGGGTATCATTCTATTTCAATGACAATATTCGATTTTTGTGAAAAAGATTTGTCATCCCTTAAGTTTTAAACTTTCAAATATTTAACATAGAATATCTATAATAGTGACAATTGTTCAGTCGATCTGATAGATATGAAAACCCCCTACTCTTTCATCTAATTGCTAAAATCAAAATCGAAAAAATAAGGACTTAAATCTTCCCTGACGTCAGTCTTTTTTATTCATCTAATGAAAAAAAAAATGGATTTCTTGTTCTATCTATTTTTTTTATTTGAAATCATTGATGATTCAATTCGAAAAGAAAGGGAGATTTATCTTTCTTATGATGATCAAATGTAGTCCTTACTGTAAAACTTTATTCAAATTATGATGTCGAAATAGGAACTCCTTATCAATTCAATTCTAAATATTTTGAATGATTCCTTATGGGTTGAATCTTTGAGTACTCAAAGAAGTGGGAAATGGGTCAATCTATCCTATTGAGTCACTTGAAGATGCAGATTCCCAAAGAGCTCATTTATTCGTCTTATTTATATCTTTCTATTTATGTATATTTCTGTTATTTTTTTTTTTTTTTTATAAAAAAAAAATGTTGCATTCATAGTTTATAGAATAAAAGATGGGATGGGGTCTTGCTAAGACTTCTTCATAAAAATCTTCTAAATCTTCTATATATAGAAGAAATATCTATATAGAAGAAATAAAGTCTAGATTACTATGTATATGTCCCAACTGAACCAATGACTATTCATGATTCCATAATTGAATCAATTCCATACCGGTTCCAAATTGGAGAAATGTTATGGTAAAACTTCGTTTGAAACGATGTGGTAGAAAGCAACGTGCGACTTGAAGGACACGATCCGTTGTGGATTCTTACAACCACTATTTTATATAATATAAGAATGAAGGTGCTCTTGGCTCGACATCGTTTGTTCTGTTCCACTAGAACCCCTCATTTTTTTGTTGGGTTGTAATGTAAATAGTCCATGATGGAGCTCGAGTAGAAAGTTTTGATTCATTTCTCGGGGGCAAGGATCTAGGGTTAATATCAATCAATAAATTGGAACAACTTCATAAGTATATCTTCGATATCGAAATCGAAAGGATCCAATTCGAGCAAATTCCCAATTCAAAAGGAAATTTTGTTGGAATTGATAAAACGTTTTCGATCCAAAGTGTATCACGCGGGAATCAACCGTCCGTATGATTCTTTGATAGAAAGAAATCAAAAAAAGGTATGTTGCTGCCATTTTGAAAGGATTAAAAAGCGCCGAAGTAATGTCTAAACCCAATGATTTAAAACAAAGATAAAGGATCCCAGAACAAGGAAACACTGTTTTAACTGTCTCAATAACTGGATCAGGATGAAGCATCCAAATAAATTTGAAACGAGACAAACAAAAAAGGGGGTAAAGACCACTCAATAAATGAAATTGCCTAAAGATTTTCTTTTGAGCTATTTGAGAGTTATCCAACTTGAGTTATGAGTATGAATGGTTTTTTTTTCTTCTTCGTTTCTGAAAAAGAAAAAAAAAAAGACTTAAATAATAGTCTTATTTAATTGAATTGATGATTTTATGGACCCCTTTGCTGTTTAATTTAATTTATTAGAATTCCATACATAGACAAAAATTCGAATCATTTTTCTCGAGCCGTACGAGGAGAAAACTTCCTATACGTTTCTAGGGGGGGTATTGTTCATCTATATCTATCCCAATGAGCCGTCTATCGAATCGTTGCAATTGATGTTCGATCCCGAAGAGAAGGAAGAGATCTTCGGAGAGTGGGTTTTTATGATCCGATAAAGAATCAAACTTATTTAAACGTTCCTACTATTCTATATTTCCTTGAAAAAGGTGCTCAACCTACAGGAACTGTTCAGGATATTTTAAAGAAGGCAGAGGTTTTTAAGGAACTTCGCCCTAATTAAACTAAATTAAATTAAGAAAATAGAAAAAAAGTGAGGGTAGTGACTCGTATATAACTTTGTATAGCCCTTCTCTACTATTTTTTTATTTCCCCTTTTCTTGCTGTATTCGTATTTATTTATCATTGCTTCCATAGAATCTCGTCTTCTATAACGACAAAACCTCTTTT